TCGTAAATTCTGATATTTTGGTATTCTTTTTTCTTCAAGGGAAAATGCTAATCTCGACGAGAATGGAATTTCTAGAATGACTCCAAAACCTTCTGATACCATTTGAGAATAAAAATGAGAAGAAAAAGAATTCTTGTGCCCCCAAGATTCATTTTGGTTAGAATCATTCACCGAAGAAATCAAAGATTTCTGTTGATACATTCGAGTAATTAAACGTTTCACAAGTACTAAACTAGATTTATTGTCAGAACCGATAATTTCCACAGGTTCATAAAAAATAAAACTATTGAAGCTATGAGAATGAGCAAGTGAGTAAATATACTCCTGAAGGAGTAGCGGATACAGGAAGTTTTGTTGCCGAAATCTATCTTTTTTCAATCTAAATATCCTTCCAATCCTGCCATTGAAATACATTTCTACTGTAATTAAAAAAGAGAGGCGCTTCTTGTGTTATGAAATGATACATAGTGCGATATGGTCAGAACGGCGTATGCGTATGTTGTATATAGTATATTGTTTCTCTTATCTTAAATATATTAAGATATTATTTAGAATAAAATAGTATAGCTTATAACAGTATAGCTTATAACTAGAATAAACTCTAATAATAGAGTTTATTATTAATATATACTCTAACCAATAATGTATACTTTTATGCTGTATTATGATGTAAAAAAAATAATGAGAATCTTAAGAAGTAAAAGATTCTATAAAAGTAAGAACAAATAAAGAATATATACCCCGGAGACAGAGAGCCCAATCTACAGATCTTTTGTCCTTTCCCCTTCTATCCTATTTGATTTTCTTTTCCTTGTTAATCTAACTAGGAATTTAGAATAACAATAAAAGAAATAAAGAAAATAACAATAAGAAAAGGGGGTAAAAATCTTTTATTCTCGCAACCCAATCACTCTTTTGACTTTGGAAAAAGAAAATCCTTTTTTTATCACTATACTATTTCTTCTACACATCCGTCTCCAATCCACAATAAAGAATAATTAGGATTAATAAAAAAAAAGAATCAAAGGTGCACTCACAATTCACAAGAGAACCTTTTCCCACATCAGGCACTAATCTATTTTTAACGTATAATTAGTAATTTGATCGGGTAATCATTCAAATTAAGAAGGGAAGCTCGTTGCTTTTTTGTCTTACTCAAATTGGAGCCATAAGGCTCTATCCATTTATTCACTAGACCCAAAATAGTTTACTGAACTTTAAAATTGTTGTTCTAAAAAGAAAAATTATTGTTCTATTTCTCTTCTGAGTAATAGAAATCTTATTTTTCTATGATTATATTATTCTTTTATTCTTTTTACGACATGCTTTTTTTTCCATTCATTACCTTTCAGGATCAGTCGTGGTCTTATAAACTCTACCAATAGTCTAGACGAATTCCTTCATCCAAATGTGTAAAAGATCATAGTCGCAATTAAAAGCCGAGTACTCTACCGTTGAGTTAGCAACCCGGATCAATATGAAGTGTAGATATGATCAAAATAAAAAGAATCCAGCAAACTCATCCATTTTACTAAAGTAAAGGAAAGAGCCAATAGGGAATGGGGATAAAAAGATCTATTTATATACGATCAAATTATATTTGTTTGATACGCCATTGTCAATATGAATGGACTCTTTTGAAAACAAATTTCTATATAATTTCTTGAAATTTGTGTTGGATTAGCACAACATAAAGAATCAAAATTTGAGCGGCAAAAAAAATAAGGAATAAGGTAGAGATAGAAAAAATAGCGATTTTCTTTAATCTAAAAAAGAAAAGTACAATACAAGAAGAAAGATTACCCCCCTTGTTGGGGGGTTCCACAACAAGAAGCGAGAAAAAGATACAAAGAATAAAAATAAGAATAAAATAAGTATGAATAGAACAAGAAAAGAAGAAACTTTGAATAAAAAATTATACAATGATAGGTACTAGTTACCCTATCCTTTTTTTATTCATGATTCTTGTGTTCCCTTTCTTTTTTTATCAAAAGAAACTCGAAATTCTTTAAAGAATTCTGCCTTCCTTAAAATATCATAAACAGTTCCTGTGGGCTGAGCGCCTTTTTCAAGGAAATATAAAATAGCAGAAGCATTTGAATAAGTTTGATTCTTTATCGGATCATAAAAACCCACTTTTCGAAGATCTCTTCCTTCTCTTCGGGATCGAACATCAATTGCAACGATTCGATAGATGGCTCATTGGGATAGATGTAGATAAAAGATGCCCCCCTAGAAACGTATAGGAAGTTTTCTCCTCATACGGCTCAAGAAAAAATGATTCTTATTTCTATAATTTCTATTTCTATCTATATAGATAGAAATAGAAAGAAAAATGAATCCATAAAGAATTAGACTGTAATTTGAGCCTTTTTTTTTTCCTTCTTTACAGAAAAAGAAAAAGAAATTTCATTTGTACTCCTAACTCAAGTTGGGTAGTTTTGAAAGAGTTCAAAAGGAAATCCTTAAAATTTCTTGAGCTGTCTCTAACCTCTTTTTTTGTCTCCTTTCGGATCTATTTTTTTTTACTCATTCTGATCCAATTGTTGAGACAAGTTAAAATAGTGTTTCCTTGTTCCGGAATTTGTTGTCTTTTCTTTGCGCTTTGTGAAATCATTGGGTTTAGACATTACTTCGGTGATCCTTACTCCTTTTCAAAAAGGCAGCAACATACCTTTTGTTTTTTGTTCTTTCTATGGAAAAGGGAAAAATCATACGAAAGATTGATCCCTTTGTGATACACTCTTAATCAAAAAAGTTCGAAAATTTCGACAAATTTGAACCTCTCCATTTATCTATATTTAGATTAAGATTGATGATATATTTACAAAGTTGGTCTAACTTATTGATTGTAACTAACCCTAGATTATTCCCCCAATAAATGAATCAATCATTTTTGCTCGAGCTCCATCATATGCTATACCTTATATATACCATTAGTATCTTTATTTAGCAACCCAAGACAAATTAAATCAGGTTCCTAGCAGAACAAACTATGTCGAGACAAGAGCACCTTCATTCGTATAGAAAATGGTGGATGTCAGAATCCACAGCCAATCATGTCCTTCAAGTCGCACGTTGCTTTCTACCACATCGTTTCAAACGAAGTTTTACCATAACATCCCTCTAATTTTATTTTAATTTTGAACCGTATGCAATTGATTCAATATGGAATCATGAATAGTCATTGACTGAACCGATACATAATAATCTACACTTATTAATAATCTACACTTATAGATAAGTGTTTATCCGGAAAGGATTTGACTTCAAATTATCCCATATTTTCTCATATGAATAATATCACATGAAAAAAAATCATTTTTAAGCAAACTTATTTACATCTTCAACAGATCTTTCGGGATTTTCCATCATAAAAGATCCCTTTTTTTCTTAAAAAAAAAGAAATTATAAACCTCAAAAAAAGCCTTTGACTTTACTTTCATTCAAATGAAAAATAAATCCCCATGAATGGATAAAAATTTTTATCCACTTTCACTAAATACTATACTAACTATACTAACTATACTAACTACTAAACTAACTACTAACTAACTAATCAATATTTTATTGGAATCTTCAATATTAATATAAATCATAAATATTCAATTATACAATATTAGAATAATAAGATAATCTGAAATAATAAGATATTATTAATAAGAAAAATAGACAATTATGAAATTTGATTTTATGATTCTAATATTATGATTTACTTATTATTTACCATCTCTAATTAAATCCGATTTTCATTTAATTGAAAAAAGAGAGATAGTTTGAGAATAAAGTTTCTTTGTTTTCATTATTATGGAGTAAAAAGAATCTTGTGTAAGATAAGATCAAAGATAAAATCAGAATCCTCGTATTCTGATCTTTTTGCGTCCATCTCCATCATATAAAACAAATAATCGTTAACGAAAGTAATCACGAATATTTAAGAATAAAATACTTTAGTAAACTTTAGTAAAGAAAAAGAAGGAAAAAAAGATATGATTCTAAGAATCATTCTTAGAATTCAGATTGGATAACATTGTATCCAACATTCAACAGAAAATTGTTGAATGAAATTTTCAATTTCAATAGAGAAGAATCTTTCGTTTCTTATGCAAACGATCTGGGACGGAAGGATTCGAACCTCCGAGTAACGGGACCAAAACCCATTGCCTTACCACTTGGCCACGCCCCATTTTGATTTGGTCTAAGAAAAACTAAGATAAATATTGGTTATTCGTCAATAACCAACCAAAAGAAATATAGGACATGTTATCGCTAGGATTCAACACAATAGATATAGAATCAAAAAGATTAATTGATCATTACTTAGAATTCAATTAATATATTGTATGAAAATATAATTCCTTGTATTCTTATTTATCTTAAAATTTCCCTCAGAAAAACAACTCAATACAATCTGATAATTTATTATCATTTCAATTTAATTTGAATCTTTAAGAACAAGAAAAGAATATTTGTTATGTTTAATATCTTTAGTTTAATCTGTATCTGTCTTAATTCTACCCTTTATTCGAGTAGTTTTTTCTTCGCCAAATTGCCCGAGGCTTATGCCTTTTTCAATCCAATCGTAGACGTTATGCCGGTTATCCCTTTACTCTTTCTTCTCTTAGCCTTTGTTTGGCAAGCTGCTTTAAGTTTTCGATAAAAATGGAATCTCTATTCAATTCATAATTTCTTCGATAAAAAAAAGATGAGATTTTGATTCTGAAAATCAATAAGATTCATATAAGTCTGAACATTAGGAACCCTCGATTCAAAAAGCGAAATTCTGGTATTTTCTATTTTCTATTTAAATTGAATAAGGGAAGGGGCAATGATCTTTATCTTTAATCAGCTAATCAGCTTATTTCTTCTTTTGTTCTAACCTTTCCTTTATAAGATCCCATAAAATACCTAATTATAGATATGGATATGGCAAGAAATTTTTGGTAACGAAAAAATACGAATCTTATTACATTATAAATAAATTTCAAAAAAAAAAAGGAAGTTTTTTTTCATCTTTATCTTTAGAGTGTCATATCAAAATAGTGTATAGTGTGTGTCGTAAAATAGGTGATCTATTTCCTTAAAAAAAATGATCTTATCTTATCTTGGAGATTTGTAATGCTTACTCTTAAACTATTCGTTTACACAGTAGTAATATTCTTTGTTTCTCTCTTCATCTTCGGATTTTTATCTAATGATCCGGGGCGTAATCCTGGGCGTGAAGAATAAAAAAAGAGATGAGATTCATTTTTACTTTTTCCTTTCTTTTTTCATAGGTCAAAGATTTATAAAAGAAAATAATCGAAATCTCTTCCAATTTGAAAATCTCAAGTGATCAGGGGTCGGAGAGAGAGGGATTCGAACCCTCGGTACAAATTATTCGTACAACGGATTAGCAATCCGACGCTTTAGTCCACTCAGCCATCTCTCCTCATTCCAAATTGGAAATTTTTCATGTGATTTCACACGTGAAGTCAAGATTGAAAAAGAAAATATTTTATTTTCCTTCAATGATTCGAAACAGATTTCTCCAATAGAAAGAAGACCTTACTTCTTTTATTTTGTACAAAAGGTTCATTTCCCCGGTCTGGTTAAGTATAAGTACTGGCCCGGCCAGTACTTCTTTTGTTCCGACGAATAAAAATTGTTATTGAAACAAGAAGAGTAATTTTCATTGCCATTCCTAATTCTTAGAAATTATTGAAAAAAAAAATCATCTATTCTTACTGTATTATATATTATAGTATATAGTACCTTATATATTATATATTATATAATAATATAATAATTATAGTAAATTAGATTAGAGTATAAATGAGTATAAATTAGAATATTCTAGAATATTCAGTCTTTATTCTTTATAGTAAAAATAGTAAAAGTGTTCTAGTAATAGTATTACAGTATATTAAAATTACAGTATATTAAAGTATTTAAAGTATATAGTAATATAGTACTAATATCTTTCGTCTTTCTTTTCTTATTCTTAAGTATAAGATTCGGAAATTCATTAATGAAGAACAAATCTCATTCTAAATGAGAGTTGAAATTCGGTATTATATTCATCTTAATAAGAAGGAAGTATTAAGAAAGAAAAGAAATATATCTGATAAGAGAAATAATATCAAATAGAAAACACATATTTCTAAAATGAGACTCTAAATCATTGACTTGTTCACAAGCTTGAAAGTTTGAAGCCCAATTTACCCGAATTCAGAAAATCTGGCGGTTCAAGTGAAGGGAGGTTTCAAAAAAAATACTTATGACTTTAGTACACTATTGAGATTTGAAATTTGACTAAACTTTTTGCTATTCACCTATTCTTTCTTCAAGTTTTCAATATCCCGCGCTACGGCGGAACAAAATACGTATTCATGCTTGAATCTTCATGATTCTGATGCTATCTTGACTGTGTCTAATTACTTTGTTGGACAAAAGGTCCATTTATATCCAATAATGAATATGTAGCGGGTATAGTTTAGTGGTAAAAGTGCGATTCGTTCTATTAACAACTTCAATAGTTAAGGGGTCTTTCCATTTTTTTTTCATATTTCATATTCCGATCAAAAACTTTATTTCTTAAAAAGATTTAATCCTTTACCACTCAATAGGACATTTGAGGTAAGAATATACATTCTCACGATTTCTATCCAAAAGGCAATCAGAATCTTGATAAAAAAATTGGATTATTTGATAAAAAAATTGGATTATGGAGTCGAGAAGCATAATTTTTTTGATTGGTTCCATTCTTCCAATTAAATGAGTATGAATAAAGGATCTATGGATGATAGTACAAAACTTTCAATCGTAACTAAATCTTCAATTTTTGCGCTGAAAAAGGGGGAGATTGAAGCCAAATAGCTAGAAAATGATGGTTTTGGTTTACTAGAACTCTCGGCTTCTTGTTTCAGCTCGGTAGAAACAAAATTCTTTTCCTTAGGATCCCACGAGTATAAAAGAAATAGGGAACGAAGTAACTAGACTAGAGACTAGAAAGATTTGATAGAATCCTCCTCTTCTATAGGGATCATCTAAAAAGCAAGTAGCTTTAGATGCATTCGTAAAAAAAGCTGACATAGATGTTATGGATCTCATTTTTTCTCTGGTGGGAATACATAGATCTTCCATAAAGGAGCCGAATGAAAACAAAATATCATGTTCGGTTTTGAATTAGAGATGTTAAAAATGATCAACCAACGTCGACTATAACCCCTAGCCTTCCAAGCTAACGATGCGGGTTCGATTCCCGCTACCCGCTATATATTATCACTTCATATGATATACAGATGCATTATCCTTTTTGATATGCATCCTTCTTTTTATTGTATTCCCTAAATCCCTCTAATCCTTTTTTCTTTCTTTTTTTTTCATAAAAAAGAATGCAAAAATAGGAATGAAAGGCGTCCATTGTCTAATGGATAGGACAGAGGTCTTCTAAACCTTTGGTATAGGTTCAAATCCTATTGGACGCAATTTCTTTCTATATATATATTCTAGATAGAG